CTTTTTCTTCTCTCAACCAATTAAACTTATTCTTGCATCTTGTTCGTGAAATTGAGAAAAATAAATATCTTTAGAGATTCTTCTTTATCTTAGATGTTTATTTTCTGTCTGCTTATAGTTAGTTCTTTTTCCTTCCGACCAATAGAATAGTAAAGGCCAAAATAAATCTTTTTCATTTTGACGGGTCGAAGAAAGAAAGATACTTCGGATATTTTTCTATTTACTTTTTATCTGTTATCTGTCATAAAAAGAGAGAATTTCCTACTTTTTCCTTTCCTTAAGTAAGGATATTCAATAAACAATAAAACTGGAAATGAAAGTTTCTTTCCCGCATACATTCTCCATCACATTGTCGGAACAAAAATATGGGATGCATGGGTATAGAAATAATTGGTACATGAAGCCATAATCCAATAGATATATCTAAATCTTATTCTTATTCGATAGCTAAGATTTCCGTTTTGGAATCAAAGAAAGATATTGAAAGTGGCTTTTTTTATGTTATGATTTGGAATAAAAGTTCCCCTCTCTATGAAGGAAGAGAATAGCCAAATTATTCCTATGGAATAGCTAGGAACACAAAGATTTAATCGGAAATATCGACAAATTTATGCAGAGTCTAAAGAAAAAAAAAAGGTCAACTGCTCAAATTTAATCTCTATCAAATTTGAATATCAGAATAGTGGATATAGTCATGATTCAATAGGTCAGGTCCACTTACTTTTTCATTTGTTAATTTAGAATCTTTCCATCCCAATGGATTTGATTGAAATAATGGAAAATAGGAATATTTCGTGATTCGAGAGACGACTTATCCTATCATTATTAATTATAATGAATAAAAGTTCAACTTTATAACTACTATAGTACAACTAACTTATTATACTTATACAGTTGCTTACCCTTTTTTGTACTTTTAAAAATATCAACAAACAATATTTCTATTCCCCGTTCCAATATGATGGCGTTTTATGAAAAAAACTCAAAAGCCCCTTATCGGATTTGAACCGATGACTTACGCCTTACCATGGCGTTACTCTACCACTGAGTTAAAAGGGCCTCTCATTAGTCAATTCTTGACTGAGTCATTATTTATATACATAGAAAATATATCTATGTACATATATTACATACATACATATATTACATACTTAATATATTCTATAGTATAGAATATATTAAGTAGACTGATAGCAGCTAGTGGCTCGTTGCGGAATACGGTGGAAAAATGGGGTTTGTTTAACTTAACACCTCATTTTTCTTTACTTTCGAGTAGACAAATTGCTTCCTGAAAGGATTCTTTATTTCATATTATCTCTCTTTTTCTTTAATATTTAAACTTTTTCTTACTTAGTATATATTTTCTATATTAATATATATATTAATATATATATTAATTTATTATTCTAATATTATATATATTAATATAATAAAAAATATTAAAAAATATTAATAAACAATAGAATTTTTCTATTATTAATATATAATATATAATTCAATATATAATGAATATATTAACATAAATACTTAAATAGAAATATAACTTAAATTAATATTAAGTTATTAATAAATTCGAATATAATACAAATAAAAAAATATAAAATAAATAAAAAAATAAATAAACGAATAATAAAATATTTATATATTATTATATGAATATTATATTCATTATAATAATAATAAAATAATAAAGAAATTCGAATGGTTATATATTGAAGATCGAATGCTTAGAGTGAATGATTCATAAACAAAAACTCTATGGAATCGTGTATGTAAGACGGAAAGATCCTTTGAATCCAATTCTAATTATTAGGTTATATTGACAATTTCAAAAAACTGTTCATACTATATTCATAGTATGATGGCAGTTGAGCACCTATGCCCCCATCGTCTAGTGGTTCAGGACATCTCTCTTTCAAGGAGGCAACGGGGATTCGACTTCCCCTGGGGGTAGGGTACTACATAAGGAAGTTAATCATGGATCATCAATAAGCCTAAATTTGAATTGATTCTTCCTGGGTCGATGCCCGAGCGGTTAATGGGGACGGACTGTAAATTCGTTGGCAATATGTCTACGCTGGTTCAAATCCAGCTCGGCCCAATAATTCGCTCATCCACTATGAGATTAAGATATTTGCCCTCCAGAAACGGAGGATAGGCGGAAGAAAAGAGTCCAAATTTATCCTATAGATTCCATTTTTTTATTTGTTTGCTCGATTTATTTGTTCTGGGAAATTTGGATCATGATTATTATCATGATTCATATCACGATCTTTACTTTAAGTATAAATATTTAAGTATAAAATTTAAGTATAAAGATGTATTCTCAATCGATTTTGAAATAAGGAAAAATTACGAGTAATTCATGTTGTTCTCACTAAAGTGGATATTCATGCGGATATCACGCGTCTCCGTTCCAACACGACAATTCTAAATAGAAATGTTTTGAATCAAATCATAAAAAAATGGATACTGTAGGTATTAGTTCCCTGGGATTGTAGTTCAATTGGTCAGAGCACCGCCCTGTCAAGGCGGAAGCTGCGGGTTCGAGCCCCGTCAGTCCCGACAGATCCGATAACCAATATATATATAATTTATCAATTCATCTTTCCACTCTCTGGGAAAAGGAAGACAGTCGAATTTCACTTTGCAATAGGGATTCTTATTCTTATGATTCTTAGTTCTTTTTTCTTTCCTTTTTCTTTTTGCATTTATTTCTCACCTACAAATTTTCATTACATCAACTAGGACTGGTTGCTGGGAGAGATATGTGAATTAGTACTAGTACCCCCTTTTTTATTTGTAAGATCATACGTAGGATTCCAAAACATATTAGGTCTGGCTTTTCAATTTCTCGCGTCTATCTAATGGAATAGAGTCCCATATGCTTCTCGGGAGTACATACACAAATGGAATTCGTTTCTTGTACAATACACAATTTTTTTTTATTATAGTTACCCTGACAAAATACTTTTTCAGATTAATCATCCTATCTCTCTTTCTGTCTCCGATTTTGTGCCATCTCAATCACTAAGACTAACTAATTTCAATTTGAAACATTCTATCTCATTCAAATTGCACGTTTAACTTTTCATATATGCGCCCGAGTACAACCCAAGAAAACAGGAGAGGATATTAATAAAAGAAAGATCAAACAAGGATCTTGCCTTTTTAGACCTTTTTCGGGGTAATGAAGAATCTTTTTTTCCTTCTTTATTTTTTTTTTTTTTTGATTCAGTATGGATAAAAGATTTTCCTATGTTATACTATTCAATTCGCGACGGCGAATTGATATGATAGCTCAGATATTGTTATTCATGATATTAATCCGATTCAATACCATCAAGATGTAATTCATCCCATTGAATTTACAGGCGAAAAATTGATCATCTCTATGGGATTAAATCCCGAGTTATTGCGAAGTAAAAAAACGATGAGATTATGGAAGTCAATATTCTCGCATTTATTGCTACTGCACTCTTCATTCTAGTTCCTACTGCCTTTTTACTTATTATCTATGTAAAAACGGTTAGCCAAAATGATTAATTTGAATGAAACTTGACCTCTTTATCAATGATTGAAAAAATGGAAATAAAAAAGGATTCCAATTTCGTTTCTTAAACGAAATGAGCAGGCTAGAATCAGCAGTATTCGATGAAATTGGATAGTATGGTAGAAAGATTCATATATTTCTTTCTACCATGCTATACTATCTATTTATCTATTAGATTAGTGTTTTTTTTGTAGTGTAGAAAGTTGTGCTATACTATAAATAAAGATACATACTTAATTTTATATAGATCAATCTACAATATGTATCTTCTGTTATGTACATAGGGACCCCAATTCTATTTTTGGCTACATCTATTTGATCGATTTGTATTGATTCTGATCAATCCGAAATAATCGAAAGGCAACTCTTACTTTTATTTTACATACAGTTCGAATTCCTAGATTTCGGATTATTTCAAATAGAAATCCAAGTATCCACCGAAAGAATCAAAGAAAGAAAAATGGTATGGGTATAACATATACTATATTAATAAAAAAAATCAACTTAGTATTAGTAATAGTAATCTTTTTTTATCATTTCCAAGAAGTAAAGTAATTAAATTGATTGACTGGTTGATAGATGATCCAAAGAGTTCTATGGTATGTAAACTTCTTCGAATTTCGAAAAGAAATAGTAAACCTCATTAATTGAATTTGTAACACTTAAACCATGATATGAAATGAGTCGATAAAGCACAAATCCGGTTTCTAAAATAATAAAACAAGTGGTAAGTGCCAAATCTGCGACTCGTCCGGGTCAAGATCTTATTATGTGTATATCTTGTTGAACAAGCACTATATCTATGTTCTTTCTTTTAGAAAGTAGGTATCCGCCTAATATTAATAACAGAACGGCGGCTTTCTCTTGTATTTGGAGAAAGAGGAAAACAAAAAAGGGGGTCTGCTGTTCCCCGTTGTCCCTATATAATTTGTGTAAGAGTCCGTTCGGCGAAATAGAGAATTTAGAAAAAATCCGAAATATATTTCCTATCATCTACATTTCCTTTCGAAATATAAACATGGGAATTATTAAAATATCTCTTTGATTGACATTATTATCTTTAAAAACACTTTGCGGAACGATCTATAAAACAATTGATACAGTTTGATTCCTCATACTCAAAACTCAATTAGTTAAGTAGTATTTCTAGAGTCCACTTCTTCCCCATACTACAAGTGAAAGGGAAAATGTAAAGACTACCATTAAAGCAGCCCAAGCGAGACTTACAATATCCATGTGAATTATGTCCCCTATCTCTATAAATATGAAGGAATTATTCCATTATTGTTCACTAATACTAATAATAGTAAAATCAATGATACAGAGTCAAAAAGGGATTCTTATTTCGGACTATTAATTAAATTTAATGAAGCAATTCAATAAATCCATATACATATAACAAATTCCTATACGATTTTTAACAGCCTATTCCACTCTTGACCGGCGG